AATAAAAAAAATCAAATCGCACCATCTCTGTAATAGGTGAATGCCTCTTTTTCTCCTGAAGTTGTCGGAATTATTCGTAATAAGATATTGGCTACAATTGAAAAAGTTTTATCAATAAAATTTCCATTTATCCCAGATCTAGACATAGGTGTATTAATCCATTCTATAATTTTTTTGAATTTCCTTTCGTGAGAAAATGATCTCACAAACAAAGGAATTGTACAGTACGAAATAACGTAAAAACGGATTCATTAAAAAAGACGCCCTTTTACTCCAATTGTTTATTTTTGACAGGAATCAATAAAAAAAAAATTTCATATTTGAATCCGATTCGATTTCATCCAAATGTAGTAATATAAAAATGAAGGGAACTGTTCCTATTTCATTGAGGTTGAAGAATCAAAGAATTTCTCTTAGAGATTAGGATAATTCGAGAAGTTTTGATTCAAAAGAGGAAAAAGAATCAAATAATAATTCTATGATTAAAATGGAATCCCGTCTGCTTTGTGTTATGTGTATAGTGGGTATACGCTATACAATCAAATAGAAAAACCGGGGGGTGGTTCATGAATTTGGAATAAATCTATGGGTTAAGAGGTTGAAGTAAGGAATTCTTGTTGAAAAATCGAAAACTGGAACTGGAAAAGGATTTTAGAATTTTTATGAAAATAGAATAATAGTTTAAACTAAATAGAATCGTGGTATAAAGGTAGCCATTAAACATAGTCTAAAAAAATAGATCGATCCGCGGATTCGTTCCAATTGAGTGATTTAATCCGGTATAAATATTAGAAAGGGCGGAAACATTATCTTCGCAAACATGAATAGATATATCTTTATTTTACAATTTTTTTTTTCATAAAAAAAATTATCTTTATCCCCAGCCTCGGAGGGAGGATTTATCTTTGATGAAAACTTTTATGCTTTTAGAGTTCCATTTTTAGAGTGAAAATGGAATGTACATACCTATACAAAATGAATATCAATGGCTCACTATTCACTCGGGTTTTGAGCCATAATCATTATGTAGGAGAGATGGCCGAGTGGTTGAAGGCGTAGCATTGGAACTGCTATGTAGACTTCTGTTTACCGAGGGTTCGAATCCCTCTCTTTCCGTATTCTTCACCTAATTCATCAATGTTACTGGCCACAATGCATCAAATAAGAATGGATACTCCAACAACTAGCCTGTAGCTTTTCTTTGATATGGATTCTTTATTCCTAATCCTAATTTCTGTGGTACGAAAATACTGGATAAAATGGACAAGGAATGAAAATACCCTACTGATCTATAGATACATGAATGAGAGAAAAATCCCCAGACCAAAACCCTTAACTTACTTCCCTCAGCCCCTTTACTTAAGCGAAAAAAGGGGGGGCAAAATTTGCCGTGTTATTTTAGTTAGGATTAAGTCTGACGAGAGTAATATTCTACAACTAGCAATTCATTTATTTTCAAACCGACCCACTTACTATCTATTATTTGATTGACTAATCCTTTATATTGGAATGGGTGAAGAGTCAAATGTTTTGGTAATTCCTCAGGGGGGGATGAATCAAGATAATTTTGAATCAGAGTCTTAGATTTTTTTTCATCTCTCACCGTAATAATATCTCTGGGTTTGCATCGATAACTTGGTATATCTACTATACGACCATTAACTAAAATATGCCTGTGGTTAACTAATTGGCGGGCTTGAGGAATAGTCGAAGCCATACCCAATCGAAAAAGGATGTTATCCAAACGCATTTCAAGTAGTTGTAGTAAAACCTGACCTGTTGACCCTTTGGCTTTTCCGGCGATACGAACGTATTTAAGTAATTGTTGTTCCGTAAGACCATAATGAAAGCGCAATTTTTGTTTTTCTTCTAAACGAATACGATATTGCGATTTTTTGCCGGGGCGCGATTGGGTTCGAAGATCGCTTCCGGCTCTAGGCTTTTTACTAGTTAGCCCCGGTAAAGCCCCCAGACGGCGGATTTTTTTGAAACGAGGTCCTCTGTAACGCGACATAAAGACTCCTTTTTTTTTATGAAATTTCATAAACCAAAATTAAAACTAAACTAAAATATGATAAATGAAGCGAAATTTACTGAAGTATTACAAAGAATAATTAGAGGAATTGTATCAATAGTCAGACCTTATTGTATAGAAATATTGTATATATAATTGTATTATATAAATAAAAAAGAAAAAGAATTTGAAATAATCGAAAAAAAAAAAATGAAGGGCTCTTTTCTTGATTGATTTGTTCTACAGAGACCAAACCCCTCCAATCCAATTTTTATTAATAATTGGAAGTTTCTATGAAATAATCGAAGGGGAAGGGGCTCGGCGACCTTTAGGAACGGGCAAAGAAGCTTTTCACTTTAGATTTCAATTATCTAAAAAATAAAACAAATGGAGAAAAGCCGGCTATCGGAATCGAACCGATGACCATCGCATTACAAATGCGATGCTCTAACCTCTGAGCTAAGCGGGCTCACATAACATAAATTGTACACGTATACTAATTTAGTAAACTACTGCTGCTGAGATCTTAACTGTTTATTCTTAATTATCTTAACTGTTTATTCTTAATTATTTCATAATAAATATGATATAAATGTAGAAAAATTCAACTATAGAAACGAATAAGAATGGAAAATCTAATTTTCAAAAATATTTCATTTTGATATATTAATTTAGATCTATTTCTCAAATATATGTTTATCAATAATAAATATCTTAATTTGTTTAATTAGAGACGAATATTTTTTTTACTATTCCATATTTCATATTTCCTTTACTATTTTTTAATATTGTTTTTTGATATTTTACTATATAAAAAATAAAATAAAAATAAAACTATATAAATTCTAAATAAAATATTTTAGTACATGGTTTTTTATTTCTAGATATTTATTTAGATTTAGAATTTGAAATCGAATTTTGTACCTAAAGTTAGGAATATAATCTAGTAATTAAGTTAGAATCTTATTGTATATTTATTGTATATTATAATCGTATAATATAATATATTAATATAATTAATTAATTATTATATCTATTTGAATCTATTTGAAAGCGAAAATAGAGAATTTATAAAATTTGAAATAATTTCATTAATATATAAATTAACGGAATGATTAATTGATTAATTATATCCATTCGATTAGTTATGGCTATTAATGAAATTTGAAATTAATAATACTAAATTGCCCTTTGTCGTTTTTTTTTTTTTTTTATTATGATCTGCCCTAAGAAAAGGATAAGAGGAGAAAAGTGCAATCCAGACCATAATGAAACATTCCTAGGGTTTCATTCGGAAAGGCGAAACCTAAGACAAAAAAAAAAAAGAATCGACCGTTCAAGTATTCAAAATTGCACACTAAAAATGATAGAAAATCATAGAAATTGGGACATGTATATATATAATATATTATAATAGATATATGTTATGTGGTATATATCTATATTGAATTTCTGGTTGGACCAAGTATGGTCTCCAATAGAGATGAAAGAAGATAGATAAAAAATCAAATCGGAGAAAACACTTTTCAATACAGGAATCGATATCTAATCAATTCAACGGTTCCAGCATAATATAAATGGAAATGAACAAAAAAGGGTAAACGGCATCATGATGTGATCCTAATCACATCACAAAAAAAAGGGGGATATGGCGAAATTGGTAGACGCTACGGACTTAATTGGATTGAGCCTTGGTATGGAAACCTACCAAGTGATAACTTTCAAATTCAGAGAAACCCTGGAATTAAAAATGGGCAATCCTGAGCCAAATCCCGTTTTATGAAAACAAACAAGGTTTCAGAAAGCGAGAATAAATAAAGGATAGGTGCAGAGACTCAATGGAAGCTGTTCTAACAAATGGAGTTGGCTGCATTGTGTTCGTAAAGGAATCCTTCCATCGAAACTTCCGAAAGGATGAAAGATAAACCTATATACATATGTATACTTACTGAAATACTATCGCCAAATGATTAAAAATGATTAATGATGACTCCAACCGGTTCTATAATTTTTTTCTATCTATTTATATGAAAAATGAAAGAATTTTTGTGAATCGATTCAAAATCAAAATTGAAAAATGAAAGAAATATTCATTGATCAAATCATTCACTCCATCATAGTCTGATAAATCTTTTTTTTTTAGAATTGATTAATCGGATAAGAATAAAGATAGAGTCCCATTCTACATGTCAATATCGACAACAATGAAATTTATAGTAAGAGGAAAATCCGTCGACTTTAGAAATCGTGAGGGTTCAAGTCCCTCTATCCCCAAAAAGACCTGGTTGCCTCCCTAATTATTTATCTTCTCATTTTATTTTGTTAGTGACTCAAAATTGGTTATGGTTCGCAGTTATTCTCACTCTACTATTTCATTCACAAACCGATCTGAGCGGAAATTTTTTTTCTTATCACATCATAAGCCTTGTGTGTGATATATATGATACGTGTACAAATGCAAATGAGCATCTTTGAATAATGTATTAAATTAAAATAATTAACAATCTATATCATTATTTGTATTATTTGTACTGTATTGAAACTTACAAGGTTTTCTTTTTGAAGATACAAGAAATTCTACCAGGGCCTGGATAATATTTTGGAATATCTTTTCGTTTTTTAATTGACATAGACCCAAGTCCTATATTAAAATAAAATGAGGATGATGCGTCGTGAATGGTCGGGATAGCTCAGCTGGTAGAGCAGAGGACTGAAAATCCTCGTGTCACCAGTTCAAATCTGGTTCCTGGCACATAAGTAATTTGTATGAGTATATATTCGACAAATTAATTGATATGGGTCGACATACATATTCAGTATTCTAGTTATAGATCATGATACATACTTATCCATCTAAGTGTCGGAGCTATACCCCTTACTAATTTAATTAAGTTTTATGTATATAAAACAGGCAAAAGAAACGATGGGTATTGTGTATTAAAGTATACAAAGGAAACGAACTCCATTTTGTTTCCTCTTACTTTTT